ATTTTTTTTGTAATTCTTTACATAAAGATTCAGAAAATACTGGATCTCCACCAACACAAGCAAATTGTCGATAAAACTCCAAAATGGCATTTTCTTTTGACCCTATTTTTTTTTTATCCTTATCATTTAGGAAAGAAACGAAAATTTCAGGATAACAAACATTCTCTAGAATTTCGCTTAAATTCGAACCCATAGCTGATGATAAAACTAGAATAGATATTTTCTGTTTCCTACTCACACGAGCCCATATCCTTGCTTTTCTATCAATCTCTAATTCTAATCTACCCCCCCAGTCTGATATTATGGTGCCAGTATAGACCGAAATTCCGCTAGGGTCCAATTCTGAACGGTAATAAATACCAGGGCTTTGCAATATTTGATTGATTACAATTCTGTATATTCCATTTACTATAGAAGTTCCCAGAGAATTCATTAAAGGAATGTTTCCAACAAAAATAGTTTGTTCTTGTATGTCCCTACTACTTTTCCAAATTAATCCCGCAGATACATATAATTCAGCAGAATATGTAAGCGATTCATATACAGCATCTTTTTCGTTTATCAAGGGTTCTAATAATTGATATGTTTCTACAAATAATTGAAATTCAATTTCTTGATCTGTATCCTCAATTTTTGGAAACTTAAAAAGCCCTTCTGGTAAGCCCCGATCAATGAACCTACAAAACCCTTCAAATTGTATCTGATTCAATCCAGGTAGTGTAGACATTCCTTCATTTCCATCCCCAAGCATTTTCAATTTCCCCGTGAATTTTATCGAAAAATATTCCACCGATTTGCTGCCATTCTTCATCAAATCACATGAATCAATTTAGCAATACTGGAATTTCTGTTCTTTATACTGAATTACATGAAATTTTAACTAATCCCGTGTATGAAATACCTATTATGAAAAGAGGAATAAATAAAATAGAATTTTATACTCAACTTCGAAGGAAGGAATTTGCAACAAAACAAACAGATAGAATCTAAATTATAATCTCAAAATGGAAATGAATTGAAAAATTCGACCCGGATTTCAAGATTTTTTTCATTTTAAGGAATATAAAAAAATGCATCCCGGTTCTATCATTATTATGATATTCCATATTCCAATTCAATTGGATACCAGAAAAAATGAATTCGGATTGTAAATTGCAGTCATATTTGTTTGGGACAACACATAACATGTCGTGCTTCTCCCTATTTTACAATTTTTCTATTCAATAAATTGAATAGAAAAATTGTAAAATAGGGAGAAGCACGACAATTTCTTGATAATTCCGTTCCGCATAGTATCGGTATTATATATATATGGATGGATAAGATACCCGATTAGATAATATCTGTGTAACTATTCAAATTTATGTTCTAGGGTTTACATATATTGACAGTTGCTGTTATAATTGGAATGGAGAAAGTTTTTTTTTCAATAAAAAAGCAATATGGATTGGTTATGTATCAATTTTCTTTTCTTATCTCATTAAGAAAAAAACCATTTTAGATTCAAATCTTAAAGAATAATTCATAAATGAATAGTTAACGGTTGCGAATTGTCTCGATATTTTTTTTTTTTTTCAATAGAAAAAAAAGGGGTATTCTCATATACTTCATATATTTATATATCTATATCTATTTGGCGGCATGGCCGAGTGGTAAGGCGGGGGACTGCAAATCCTTTTTCCCCAGTTCAAATCCGGGTGTCGCCTAAGCAATAAGACATTTGAAATGAAATATTGTATTACGTTTTTTATAGAAAACTTTTTTCCAATAGAAGCAAGCTAGGGAAAAGGAGTCTTGAGACTTTCGTTTGATTATAAATTCTAAGCATCAGTAGGTTTATTCTAAAAAATGCTGTATGTAAATATTTTCGTCTCGGATTCAAGTAGTGAAAAGGAATCCATAAATTTAGAAATGATAGTTCTTTCACTACACAACTATTGTAGTGTCCGTCTACTGACTGGGTCTCGAATTAGATTGGATAAGGATAAGTTGGATAGGGAATTCCATTTTTAGTTAGAGAACGGGCGGAAGAAAAACCTTGTATACAGACTGATGGAAAGTCTATTAGTGCTTCCACATTTCATTAATATTAGTTAGATTAGTTAGATTGAATAGTTTTTAATTTAGCTAATTCGCTTTCTTAATCTTAAAAGTATATATATATATAATTATATAATATAAATATAATTTCTTATATATATAATTTAAAATATTTTACAAAATTTTTTTATTCTAAAATCGAATAGAAAAAAGAAAATCTTTCTTTTCACTAACCTCTAGTAAAAAAAATGAATAGGCAAGCTATCTTCCGATTATTTTAGTTTTTTTAGAGAACGAATCGGGAGACATTACGAAATTTTTTCAAATAGAAATAAGAAAGAGTATAAGTATGCAAATGAATCTGTCTTGATTCTTTTTTTTATACTTAATGAAATTACTTAATGAATTAATGAAATGGGGGGGTAAAACAGAAATCTTATTATTCCTACCTGTTAGTAACATTCATTTACTTAAAACTTCCGAGGATGTTTCCGGATGTGTTGTTTATGCTTAATATTTTCCTATTTTACTAAAAATCATATAAAAAAAACTTTTTAGATGTTCTAATAGAAAGGATTCTTGTTTTTCGTCAATGGTGTTAGCCCTGAATCCTTTTTTTGACTCTCTAACAGTAATTCCGCTATTATTATAGTCTTTTTAGTGAATAATACAAAAGAAAATAATAGAAGAAAAATTTTTGAATAATAATTAAAAAATTCCTTCATATTTTTAGAGATAGGAGACAAAATTTACATGGATATAGTAAGTCTTGCTTGGGCTGCTTTAATGGTAGTTTTTTCATTTTCTCTTTCCCTCGTAGTATGGGGAAGAAGTGGACTATAGGGATACTCAAAATTGAGTTAAGGGATCAAAGTACCCATTTTGTTTTCTACTTGGGTTTTTCAATTTCTTAACTTTAACTATTGAATTAAAGTATTTCATTTATACTAATTAATTGAGTTCAAATATAAACAAATATAAAATAGATCTGCATTTCAGGGTTCTATTATATTCTAGTAGTGTAATGTATTCTATGTATATGTATATTATAGAAATTGAAAATACTCTTTCAATCAAACAAAGATTTGAATTATATCTATATTCGTATTTTGAGAAAATCAAGAGAATCCAATAGAATAGGAAATTGCTTCCTATTCCAACCGAATTCTTCTTAAAATTTCTCTTTCGATGAACTGACGCTTAACCAGGTTTTATATATATAGAAAATGGGGGACCGCGTAATCCCCATTCCTGCCCCCCTTTTTATTTTTTTAATATGATACCGGGATTGTAAAAAGAATCCGAAGAATAAGAGTTGTTTTTTGATTATTTCAGATTCATTGGAATCAATACAAATCAAATAGATGAAACTAAAAAAAAATTGGACGCAATTCTCAGTCAGATAGTAGAAATCAAATATATTTGATTTCTACTATCTGGATTACGGTGATTGTAGTCCGATCTTTTTTTTTTAGACTAAGACCAAAAATTGAAAACCTTTTTCATTTTTTTTAATCATTGATTACATTGATAAAAATGAAGAAGTCAGATTTCAGTGAAATTAGTCACTTTGACTTACCGTTTTTACGTAAATTATAAGTAAAAAAGCAGTAGGAACTAGAATAAACAGTGCAGTAGCAATAAATGCAAGAATATTTACTTCCATAATCTTTATTATGTTTTATTTCTCTTAAATTTCCAATAAAAAATTCGGGATTTAATCCCATAGAGATGATAAATCTTTCATCGATAATTAATTCAACAATGGTATAAATTGGATTTCGATGATATCAAATTGGATCAATATCACGAATAACAATATCTTAGTTATCAAATCGACTCATCGTCGAGAATTAAATAGTATAACATAGGAAGATCTTTTATCCATACTAAATAAAACAAAAAAACATTTTTTTTGATGCAATTCAAAATTTCCTTTCCTTCCTTATTAGAAATAATATTTTGTTTATCCATTTTATTCCCTTTCACACAAAAAATGAATAGATGTCTTTTTTTTGGGGGGGTTGGATCCATCGGGACTGACGGGGCTCGAACCCGCAGCTTCCGCCTTGACAGGGCGGTGCTCTGACCAATTGAACTACAATCCCAGGGAAAGGGGTGTACAGTATACATATTTTTACGGTTTCTTTCAAACGCTTTTCTTTTTCTATTTCGGATTCGAACCATTTTGCTGTAAATGAAAGAGGCGGATTTTTGTATATATTGATTGATATCTATATCGATATGCACTTTTGTGAGATCGACACAGATTACGAGCAATCTTTTTGTTATTGACAAATCGATTGAAAATGGAATCAATGAAAAAAAACAAAAAAATATTTTTTTGTTTTTTTAAATATTTTCCCTAGATTTTCTATTTACAGATCTTGATATGAATCGAGATTATTAGCAAGATTCGAATTTGTGGAAAGATAGAATACAGAAAAAAAAAGAATAGGGATGTTTAATATTTGGATTCTTCCGTATCAGAGCACATCAGTCATTTCCGGAGAACAATAAATGGGTTATATAACTTCATAGTGGATTGGCAAATTATTGGGCCGAGCTGGATTTGAACCAGCGTAGACATATTGCCAACGAATTTACAGTCCGTCCCCATTAACCGCTCGGGCATCGACCCAGGAACAGGAAGAATACATTTCAGTTTTTATTGAAAATTCATGATCAACCTCCTTTCGTAGCACCCTACCCCCAGGGGAAGTCGAATCCCCGCTGCCTCCTTGAAAGAGAGATGTCCTGAACCACTAGACGATGGGGGCATACTTGCCCGACCGCCATTATACTACGTTCATAGTATGAACAGTTTTTTTGAATTGTCAATATAATGGAATGATATGATTCGATAAAAAAAATTTTTACATCTTTCAGAATTCCATAGAAATTTTTGATTAATCATTTTGATTTCGAAAGAGAAAATCCTTTACGGGAATGATTGGTTTGTTGGAAAGGACGGTAGGTTAAAACTTCATTTCTTTCACTGTCCTTTATTACTAAGATTCGATAGGTATTAGGTATATTTATATCTAATCCTAAGCCGGGAAATAAAAAAACGATAATCAATCTGGAAATTGGGTAAATAGAGATCAACAAGTTTTTGAAATTCTTTTCAAAATAAAATACGAATTTGGTTTAGGGACAGGACAAATGGAATCCATTTATCAATGATTCGATGAAATATTTGAATTGGTGAGTACATTTATGTATCAATGAAATGAATTTGGTGTTATGATTAGAATGACTTCCAGACTCAATTTTGAAAGAATGTATTCCATTGATATTGGTCAAATCCAATATGAAAAAATTATTATTATTTTATTATATTCTATTCACTAGGTAAATACCATTTTTTGTTCTTTGATAAGTCATTATGCAAATTATATAAATTATATATTGATGTACATATATTAGAATCCCATTTATATAATTTATATAAATTTATATAATAAGTATACGCAGTAACAATTAGATGTACTAGTCATATTAGCTAGTTCCTTATTTAGGAATTGAATCAAATAGGGCCCCTTTAACTCAGTGGTAGAGTAACGCCATGGTAAGGCGTAAGTCATCGGTTCAAATCCGATAAGGGGCTTTTTACTTTTTTTCCAGAAATAAAGCAGTCGTATTTCTATTTTAAGGAAGAATCGAAATATTGTGGATATTTGGAACAAGTTTCTATTTGTAATAAAAAATCAAGTAATCATAGAATTTCATTAGAATATAGTAAAGAAAGAAATTAAAAAAAAAAGTGTAAAATTTTTAAAAAGGGAAAGATTAACAAAAAGTAAGTGGACCTAACCCATTGAATTATACCTATATTTACTATTCTGATATTCAAATTGGATAAAGATGAAATTCGAACAATGATTTTTTCATTTTCTTTTTAATACTTTTTTGGTTTAGACTCCCTAAGAATCTGTCGATATTTCCAATTAAATCTTCTTGTTCCTGTGAAGGTCCTATAAAAAAAAGGGCTATGCCCTTTCTTTACTCAGAAGGGCCTTATTCCAAGTTCCACCAAACAAGTTTTTATTCATTTGAAACATCTTTTTTTCCGAATACAAGAAAAAATTCATTTCAATTTCAATTATTTCTATAAGATAAAATCGATATAGATAGATTTTATCTTATAGAAATAATTGAAAAATACATTCAATTATGTCTTCGCGTATCAAATATTTTCTTTTCATATCGATGCGTACGATATTTTTCCAGCAATTAATGTATGTGAGACAGAAACTTTCACTTACAGTTTTTTCTTTTTAATATTGTATTTCATTTTTTTTAATAATTAATAAAATAATAATAATAATGAATAAAAAAATCAAATAATAATTAATAAAAAGAAAAAAGTGTAAATCAAATAGAAATTTATAAAATCTATGATCCTAGAGTAGTTCCCTAGACAAAATAGAAGTAAGTTCACAAACAAGATTCAAGAATAAGATTCTCTGATGAAAGGAGAGAAATATGTCTGAGGATCCGCTGGGTATAAGGAGTGAAAGAGGGGATCATTTGTTTCTTGAACAGTTCTTTTAAAAAAATTTTCTATCGGATTTTTGAGTCATAGGAGATTTTATGATTTATGACTTGGAGGATTTTTAAGAATAGAAAGGAATAACTACATTGAGTTCATCGATTTGCCCTAGATATCAATAGACTCATAAATTATTTTTTATTCGAAACCAATTAAAATTAAAAAAGAAGGGAAAGTGTACGAGAAAATTATCTCTCTCTATATATAGATAGATAAATGATAAAAGCCTCGAGGGTCCGTCCCATCCCTGAAAATGCTATGAGGTGTTGGGAAATGGTTGAAGTAGTTGAATAGGAGGATCGCTATGACTATAGCTCTTGGTAAATTTACCAAAGATGAAAATGATTTATTTGATATTATGGATGACTGGTTGCGGAGGGACCGTTTCGTTTTTGTAGGTTGGTCCGGTCTATTACTCTTCCCTTGCGCCTATTTCGCCTTGGGGGGTTGGTTCACAGGTACGACCTTTGTAACTTCATGGTATACTCATGGATTGGCAAGTTCTTATTTGGAAGGCTGCAACTTCTTAACCGCTGCAGTCTCCACTCCTGCTAATAGTTTAGCACACTCTTTGTTGTTACTGTGGGGTCCTGAAGCACAGGGAGATTTTACCCGTTGGTGTCAATTAGGTGGTCTGTGGACTTTTGTTGCTCTCCACGGCGCTTTCGCATTAATAGGTTTCATGTTACGTCAATTTGAACTTGCTCGATCTGTTCAATTGCGGCCTTATAATGCAATCGCATTCTCTGGTCCAATTGCTGTTTTTGTTTCTGTATTCCTTATTTATCCACTGGGTCAGTCTGGTTGGTTCTTTGCTCCTAGTTTTGGTGTAGCAGCTATATTTCGATTCATCCTCTTTTTCCAAGGGTTTCATAATTGGACATTAAACCCATTTCATATGATGG